ATTCTATGCGCCTAACCAAAAAATCTTTTCTTCTTCTCATTTTTTTATCTTCCCATTCATTTCCTGCGGACTCTTCGTCTCCTAATTCCTTCCATTCTACCAAAGAATTATCTGTAATAATTCGCAAATCCGAATCGGCTAATTGTTCTCTGATAGCACCTGCCCCCGTAGAGATTTCTCGGTTTCGAAATGTCTCGAAACCTTGAGTAGTAAAAAAGAGTGGGATGCTGTATTTCCAGGATTGGATTTCATATTCGAATGAACCTCGTAATCGTAAGAAAGTAGGTTTTTTAGCTATGGACCTAGCAAAAGAAAAATCGAGATAGGTTCCTATAGTATTGGATTCCCCCCCTCACAATCGGACGTGAAGGTTTCCTCTCATCCGGCTCAAGTAGTTACACCAAATAAAGAAAGGGGTTCTTCTTCTTTTTCAACTTTGTTCGAGAAAGCCCTACAAAAAGCTACTCTTTACTCAAGTTCCCAGTAAGGACCAGCCTTTCATTGATTCATTCTTATCTTATTTTCTTTTTGATTTTCACTCTAACCTTTTTTACTTTCTTTTATGTTTCTTTATGTTTACGAAAAAAAGGAAATGTGAAATTCTTGAGTAGTCTACTTCCCCTCAAATGATGAATCCCCCGAAAGGAATATTTTGGGACTCGTAAAGGATTTATTTGTCTATATATTGTATTGTTCCATTCGATCTTTTTTAGGTCTCTACTCACCTCGATGGTTATGTACCATGATATCCCTTGAAGCATATATGCGATAGATAGGCTCCTGTAACCATGCCATATTCGCTTGCGCTTGCCTGAACAGAATTTCTTTCTCAAAGAAATGGAATGTATAATTCCACAAAAAATATTTTTTTCACGAGGTATAACTAACTATTCCTATATTATCTGTTACGGAATCGACCATGGATCAATCCCCCTTTTCTTCCATTTTTAAGTCTTGAATGCACCCATAATTCTGAGCTTCATGTTCCTCCTCCCAAGATACATGTCAGAGCCGGGGGCATCCCAATCAGATTCAATGGGATGACAGTTTCTCAGTCCAAATCTGTCAAATGAAAATTTCGATCAAATCACACATCGCAATATACTAGGCCCTCTAATTCCCTAAGGGGCTTATCTAAAAGATTCGCAATATAACTAGGAAGACGTTTCAAATACCACACATGAGTCACTGGACATGTCAGTTTGATGTATCCCATTTGGTACCTTCGTATCCGAGAATCAACAAATTCCACCCCGCATTCTTCACAAGATTTCGGGTCTTCTTTTTCAGCCCCAATCCCTCGGTAATTTCCACAAGCACAAATCCCACTTTTTATGGGTCCAGAAATTCTTTCACAAAACAATCCATCTTTCTCCGGTTTATTAGTTTTATAATGAAAAGTATAGGGTTTTGTCACCTCTCCAACTATCTCTCCATTGGGTAGAATTTTTTTTGCCCAAGCCCTGATTTGTTGAGGGGAAACTGGTCCAATTCGAAGTTGTTGATGTTTATATTGGTCGATCATAGAATAGAAATTCTGATTCACTGAGATCAAGCTTCCTTCCTATTCATCTGGAAGTTCTTTTCAGATACAAGGAAATGATTCAGTTCCAGGGACAAAGATCGTAGTTCTCGAACGAGCAATCGAAAAGATTCTGGAGCACCTTCTGGGTTAGGTACTGTTGCTCCAATAATCGTAGCACCAAGTACTTCTTGACGAGCTCTAATATGATCAGATTTATAAGTAAGCATCTCTTGTAAAATATGAGCAACACCAAATCCCTCTAGAGCCCAAACTTCCATTTCTCCTACTCTTTGTCCCCCTTGTTTGGCCCTCCCTCTAAGGGGTTGTTGTGTAACAAGTGCGTAATGCCCACTGGAACGTCCATGGATTTTATCATCAACTTGATGAATTAATTTTAGGATATAGGACTTTCCTATTAGAACAGGTTGTTCAAAAAGATCTCCTGTTCTTCCATCAAATATTCTGCTTTTTCCCGGATATTCGGGTTCAAATACCCATGGATTTTTTGTTTGCTTACTGGCTTCATATAATTCAGAAAACACTAGTTTTCTTGAGGCCTCTTGCTCATATCTCTCATCAAAGGGTCCTATTCTATAATGTTTCTTTAGCAGATCCCCCGCTAACCCGAGCGAACATTCAAATATCTGTCCCACATTCATTCGTGAGGGGACTCCTAATGGGTTGAATACCATATCCACTGGCGTTCCATCTTGCAAATAGGGCATATCTTGTCTAGACAAAATCTTAGAAATTATACCCTTATTCCCATGCCTTCCAGCTACTTTATCACCTACTTTTATTTCACGTTTCTGTGAAATATATACACGAATCCTTTCTGGATTAAAATTGGAAACCCCCTTTCTATGGATCCATCTCACATCAATAACTCGACCCCTTCCCCCTATAGGTAGTCTTAGAGAAGTTTCTTTTGAAGTGGATACCTGAATGCCAAGTATAGCTCGTAATAATCTATCC